GATACGGAAATGAATCGAGTAATCTCTCCCTTTAACGAAGAAAAGGTATTTCTAATTTGCATGGTCCAATCGTTGATCCCGAAAATTTCTACAATAAAATTTGGTAGGTCACTAATATAGTTGCCTATCCGCGATTTTGCTATTTCCTGAAATCTTTTTACTGGAATTACTGGAATATAGATATAGGATTCCTGGAATCTGGGAGGGATCCTCTGGATGGGTAGAAAAAGTAAGGCGAGTACGGCTTTGAATGCTTTGCTTATGTACAAAATAAGAAATATTCTAATTGGATCATTGAATCGCTTTTCACTCAGTCATTGAATGATAAATCACTACAAGTGATGGAGATACACGATTTAAATAAGAAAAAAGCCAATATTTAAAAAATGTATCTAGAACGACTGGAAAAGTGGAAACAAGAACAGATAGAATAATATCATTATGAGCAAGTCCAAAGTCGTTGTAGGCATAGCCAATCAGTAGTTCCCAACCGCGGGGTGAATGGAATCCGATACATAAATCAGTTACGAAAAGAATCGAAAAGGCTTTTATTGTGTCGCTTAAATTATATAGGAATTCTTGAACCCAAGAGTTAAGAATAAAAAGTTCTTCATTACACAAAATAGAATAACCACTTAGAATAACGAAGCAGATTGTATTTGTCGAGAAGTGAAAAATCGTATGGATATGATCCTCATCGTGCATCTTGATTAATTGGATTGTTTCTTTCTGGAGCCCTATACGAAGCTTTTCTAGATGTCTTTCCGGAAATTCCTTTATCATTTCGTCCAAGAGGAATAATTCCTCTAATTCTATGAATTTTTCTAGAATAGCCTTTTCTTGAATATCATTCAAAAAGGTTTCGGATTGACTAGTATTCCACCAATTAGTAACCCAGGATTCCAGACTTTTATTAAATGAGAGAGGGATCCACCAGGGCAAAAATACTACAAATACTATAGATGAAAGATATCTAAGGGGAATGGATGCGTTCTTTTTTGTCATTTTTTCATCTGTGAATTGTTAATGAACCCACCTCATTTGTTGATTCTATGCGTCTAATATTTCTATCAAGCATGAGTTCGATTACAAGGTATCGCGCCTATAAATTCTAAATCGAGTCTTTTTTTTTAGTTGGGATTCGGCGGTTAGTCCTTGAACCGAGTGTAGCAAAACTACAGAAATCGAAGAAGAATCCACCGCGAATTCTCGCTTCAAATTTGAATTTGAAGCGAGAAATAATAAAAAAATAGGGTTTCCGGATATCTCAATTGATCAAATATTCGAAGTGATTCCCCCCTTCGATGAATGCCCGAAAGATTCAAATTCAAAAAATGAATATTAGTCGCATTTCGAAATGAAAGAGCTTACCTTCTATTAAAAATGAAACTTTCGAATATTTCGCAAAAAAATTAGCGGGCTCCCCAGCCCCGTCCCCGAGCATAGTCCAAGGAATATTTGAGAGAATTTTCTGAAGAATATTGTGATGATCAAAAATGAGTGAAAAAAAAAGACGGAAAAGTCCTCATTTTACGAGATCCAATTCTTTAAAGACAAAAGAAAGTATAAAAGAAAAGGGTTTCGTTTTAGATTATGGCTGTTCCGTACACGTTTGCTTTGGTCCAACAGGTCGTTCGGAAGAAACTTCAATCAAGTCCGTTTTGCTATAGAAAAAAGGATTCGTGGGGTTTCCTCCTGCTAAGAAAGCGTTTATTCTTCCGTTCATTTTTCAAAATCCTTCAATTGGTACACGCAAGAAATAGGCCAATTCCGCAGCCTTTTGCTCAATTTCTCGCGGAGTCAAATTCTCATCAGTACGATTCAAGGGAATGGCCCCCAAGCCTCTGCTTTCTATATAAAGGACACGACGAGCATAAATACCCTCTTTAACTTCTATTCTGATGGACTGAATATCTTTCATAAGGAATCGTAGAAAGATGCGGCGATTTTTTCCAGGAAATCCCCAACGAAAAATACACACTATTCCCTCTTTTGTATCAAATCGATCATAACCGCTACCTACATTCCATAAAATTGTGCACCACAAATAGGAACTAATAAAGAGACCCGCGATCCCGTAGAAAGACATCACGATCCCTTGTGGAAAAAAATTTATTTGCTGCGACGGAAATAAAGATAGCAAATTCCTATCAAGATAACTAGAAATTCCAACCACTAAGAATCCTAATGAGCCTATAAAAAGGATAAAGGCCCAGAAGAAATTGCCTGGTTTGCGAGAGCCCGCTATAAATTCTATCCATATATATTCTGATCGCCAACTCATACATACTAGCTCCAGTTGCATTTTATTGGAATTGGGGAAATAACCAAAACAAAATCCATTTTAGTTTACTTTTTGTATTTCCGAAGTAACTCTCATCAACTAGTACTATTTGGACGTGAGCTCTTAGCAATAATTCATCGAATTGGTGAGGTAGAATAAAATAAGAGTATCCCCTTCATATAAGTCCCTGTAGATTGGTACATACATATAGGGTACATACATATAGGGTACATACATATAGATACATTGACTTTCATTGCAGACATGAGTTCGGATCACAGCCTCTTGTTCAAAATAGATAGAATTTATGTACCTGTCTATCATGTTTACACATGCATAAGAGCTCTTCGTTTATGTTCGGGGAAAGCCGCCTCTTAGTCTTATACACTATTCTACTAAATGGATATCCGTCATCGCTAAGTCTTGAAAAAAACTAGACGAGATTTGACCTTGATCCGATCGGATTTACAAAATCTTATTTTTTTCAAGATAAAGAAATAACGAAGCCATTGCCATTGCCGGAAATACTAGGCCCACTAAAGGCACAAAAATAGAGGGAAAGCTGTTGAGAATTGTCATAGAAAGGGTACCTCGATTTAATATTTGTACCTGTTATTGGTATAAGGATATCCTATAATAATTAAATAATTAGAATTCATATTCTAATTATTAGAATATTCTAATTCGTATATAAATGTATATTTAGTATACTTATATAATTGTATATAAGTATACTAAATGAGTATATATACTAAGCGCAAGGAATGTAGAACTAAATAAACGGGCCTATGCATCTTTCTACATGAAATATATGTATGATAATCCATTTGCGTTATTATTATTACTTATTTTTCTTCTTCTGTTGTTTTTAGCTTTGGATTTCTTTTTTAATATCTAATTTCGTTTTTGTATTAACAAAACGAAATTAGATATTAAAAAAGAAAAGAATTTATTACAAATTCCCTAGGGATTCGTTAGAATCCGATCCAACAGCAGAGATTCCTAGGAAAATAGTCCTTGTTAGGAGATATAGAAAGACGCAAGAGTTTAAATTTTCTCTATTTGAATTAGATACATACGCAAGAGGGGAACATGAAATTCATTTTATTTGCCCGGCCCCTAATTAATTCTAATTAATTATAAGGAAGAATGCTTTTTTATGTTGTTTTATTGAGAGAGGTTTACTGATTACTAATCCGTCATATCGGTAAAATAATTATCCGCACGATTCTTTCTACAATGAAATTTTATGTCACCAAAGAAAAATCCATTCTTCGGATTTGATTTTATTTTGATTCGGATAAACTAACTAACTAATTGTTCGCCACAAAAAAAAGTTCACTTAATAGCTCTGCTGGAGTTAATTTTGATTCAAAGGAAAACAGCCGTGTAACAGAAATAACTCGCTCAGAACACCTTTTAAAGGATTACGTGGTACGATTGGATCGAATAAGCCCTTATCGAATAAATATTCAGCCTCTTGTGAACCTTCAGGTACTGTCTTATTCAATGTTTGTTCAATTACTCTTTTACCTGCAAATGCAATATAGGCATTAGGTTCAGCAATAATGATATCCCCCAACATACCAAAACTAGCTGTCACTCCACCCGTAGTAGGAGATGTAAGAATTGATACATAGAATAACTTTTTATTTGATTGATAATCATATAAAGCAGAAGATATTTTAGCCATTTGCATCAAGCTCAAACTTCCTTCTTGCATGCGTGCTCCCCCAGAAGCACACACTAGAAGAAGAGGTAAAAACTTATTGGCAGCATACTCGATCAAACGGGTTATTTTCTCGCCTACTACGGATCCCATACTACCCCCCATAAACTGAAAATCCATAACCCCAATTGCGATGGGAATCCCGTTTAGTTGCCCTGTACCTGTTTGAACAGCCTCCGTTAATCCTGTCTTGCTTTGATAAGAATCAATACGATTTTTATACGGTTCCTCTTCTGAATCAAATTCAATGGGATCTATAGAGACCATGTCGTCATACATCGGATCCCAAGTACCTGGATCAACCAAAAGGTCGATTCTATCTGAGCTAATCATTTTCAAATGATATCCGCATTGTTCACAAAGATACATTTTTGATTTAAGAAATTTCTTATAATTTAATCCATAACAATTTTCGCATTGAACCCATAAATGCCTGTATTTTTGAGTTACATCGCTTTCATTAGAACTTTCGCTTTCATTAGAACTTTCGCTTATAGTTAAATCACTACCATTCGTGCTACTTTGTATATTGGAACTCTCACTTTCACTACTATTTTCACTTTCACTACAAATGAAATTATAAATGTAACTGGCACTATAATTGTCACTACTACTTAAAACGTGACTATCAATACAAATTTGAGAATGAAGATAAGAGTCAAGGCAATTATGAATGTGATTATTCCAACTCGATTTAGTATCATACATGTAACGATCGGAATCAGGATCATCGCTTTTAGATCCATTATTCCTCGAACTATAATTACGAAAGCTATAAAAAGAACTTTCTAGTTCACTCAGAAAAGAATGAGCATTGTCTAGTTCCAAAATTTGATTTTCAATATCAAAATAGATGGAATAACTGTCTCTATTACTATCCTTAACAAAAAAAGTGTCATCCGAGATGAAATTATGAATGTCCCTGACACCAGCTAATTTGCTGTAACTTGAACTGTCACTATCGCTCGAACTATGAATGTTTTTAGC